TCTATAGAACGAATCACACTTTTACCACTAAACTATACCCGCTACAATACCATTATTGTATATAAAAGGATCTTTTGTCGAACAAGGGAATCAGTCATAATTATGAAATAGGTCCCTAATTTAATGATAATTAGAGTGTTGACATGTTTCGTAAAGGGCCCCCTAATGAAATTAAGAAAAGGGGGCGAATCTCATTTTTGGATTTGTTTTGCTGAAGGTATTTTGACAGATAGATCTCAACAAAATTACAAAATTCATAACACAAAAATGCATTGTGTAAGAATCCATAGTTCCATCCCCTTTTTTAGATATGTTACCCGATTGATTCCTAGTTATCCAGGATTCATGGAAAAAAGAGCCATGCCAGTACCTAGCTGGACTCTGGTTGGATAAAAAAATAAAATCAATAATTATATATTTTTTAAATATATAATTATTAGTTAATATATAATTATAAATAGTCAAAAAATAGAAAAAAAAAAAAAGCCTGATAAAATATATCAAATGAATATCAATCAATATCAAATAAGATATATAGAAGGCTTTTTTTCGAGCCCTACTTTTTTTTTGTTCTTTTTGTTTATCCAATGTATCATAACCATAATAATTCTATATTTTTGAATTGGGGAGAGATGGCTGAGTGGACTAAAGCGTCGGATTGCTAATCCGTTGTACGAATTTTTGTACCGAGGGTTCGAATCCCTCTCTTTCCTTTTATTGATGATTTGGTATTTTTTTATTTTGTTTTTCTTCCCTGTTTGTTTAATTTTTTTGACTAGTCAAAGATTAAAGATCTAAAATAGATAGAAAAACGAAAAAGATTTCAAAATGCAGCACAAGTAAGGAAAACAAAAAAGATTTTCTTATTCTTCACGTCCGGGATTACGTCCTGGGTCGTTAGATAGGAATCCGAAGATGAAAAGAGAAACAAAGAATATCACTATCGTGTAAACAAATAGTTTTAGAGTAAGCATTACAAAATCTCCAAGATAATTAAAAAAAACGACAGAGAAAGAGAATAGATTCTCTTCTATTTCATATTATGTTTCCTTTGATACTAAGTTTCTAAGAAATGAATTGATTTCAAAAAAAAAAAACTTAGGAAATTGATTTGTAGTAAGAGTTGAGCCTTTATTTATTTATTTTAATTTTACCATTACCAAAAATTTTCTTTCATATCCACAATCAAGATATACGTATTGGTGGTGGATTCCAATCGAATAATAAATAGAATTTTTATTGTCTATCCAAAAACAAGATTTGGAATAAAGGATTCACACTGTAAGACTTATCTGATCTTTAAAAATGTTATAATGTTATAATGTTAGTTTTTTAGTTTTCGAATAAAAAATTCTTAATTTTCGGATATTATTCAAATTTAAGGATCTCATCGAAAACTTACAGCAGCTTGCCAAACAAAAGCTAAGAGAAAAAATAGTAAGGGTATTACTGGCATAAAATCTACAATTGGATTCAAAAAAGCGTAGGCTTCGGGTAATTTCGCCAAGAAAAAACTACTTGAATAAAGGGCAGAGTGAATACAAATACAGACCAAGCTAAAGATATTAAGCATAACAAAAATGTTGTTCTTTAAGAAAATGAATTGTATTTTTGCTTTTTTTGAATTCTCATTTTTATTGTATTTTTTTTATATTATTATGGTATTATATATATGATATCATATTATATATAATTTATTATTTTTATATATTATTATTTTATATTAACAATGAAATATAAAAGAAAAAAGAAATTTTGATTTAGAAATCTATATTATTATATATATTCTATCTATAAAATAATATAGATTTCTATATAGAAAATAAATAATTTGAAAAAAAAATGGATAATAATATAAATAATTCAAATATTGAATTTATATTTATAAATATTCCTAAATCAGGAATAAAAGGAAAAAAAGAATCAACTAAGATCAGACCCCCAATCCTTTTTTGATTTGAACTGGATAAGTTCAAAAAAGTTCCATTCTGAAATCAAAAATCGAAGAAATAATGCATTCATACAATATCTTAATTGAATTCTATGTAATGATCAATAAATTCAGTTTAATTCGATATCTATAGATATCAAAATTCTAGCAACAATTTATTCTTTATTCTATAGAATAAATTTAGAACTGGAATTGACGAACAACCCATACTAGTATTTAACTAGTATTTATTTAGTGTCGAATCGAAAATGGGGCGTGGCCAAGCGGTAAGGCAGCGGGTTTTGGTCCCGTTATTCGGAGGTTCGAATCCTTCCGTCCCAGATCATATGTATTCATAATACATACCTATTTGAATAAAAATTGTATATCCGAATAAAGATTACCCTTTCTTTTTTTTTTGAAGAAATTAATTTTTTAGATTTACAAACTATGAAAATAGAATATCCAATTTATTGATAGAATATCGACTAAATTTTTATTTCTTTAGAAATAAAATTGTCCAGTGAGAAAACCTAGAGGTAGAAAGTATAGATTATTCTATTATCTATTGATTGAGTCAATGACTATGCACGTTTTCAAAAACGAATCAATTACATACCCGATTAAAATAAAAAAAAAACGTTTTGGTAAAACATCGTTTCAAACGGTGTGGTAAAAAGCAACGTGCGACTTAAAAAACATGATTAGATAAGCTGCGGATTCTTACATCCGCTATTCGATAGAATTGATTAGATAGAAATCGGGATCCTCTTGACTCGACATCCTTTGTTCTGGGCTACTATAATTCATTGTTTGAGGGACAGTAGAAGGATTGATGGTGTAATAAATATAGTAATTAATCGATAATTATAAAATATCGAATAACTACTCATATATTGTATTTTCATGTAAATAGAGAAAAAAGCTCTATGGAAAAATGGTGGTTCAATTCAATGCTGTTTAATAGGGGTTTAGAAGACCGGTGTGGTTTAAGTAAATCCGTAAATAGTTTTGGTCCTATTGAAAATAACAGCATAAATGAAGACCTATCCATTTTAACTGATATGAATAATAACATTCATAGTTGGAAGAACAATAATCATTCTTTTTTTAATGAACCGGAAAGTTTTTTCTCTAGTTCTAAAAATTCTAGCTATTTGAAGAATGGCTCTAAGAGTAATGATCATAATTACATAGATGATACTAAATCTAATTGGAATTCTAACACGAATTCGTGCTTTGAGAGTTATCTTGGTTCTGATTCTGATTCTGAAACCTGTAATGATACTTACATTAATAATTACTTTCGTTCTGACATCTGTGTTGGTACTTACATATTAGATAATAGTGACAAAAATAGTTACTTTTGTGGTAAGGTCAAAAATAGTAGTGAAAGCAAGAGTACTAGTACAATAACTATCACAAATGATACAGATCCGGATGATGATGATATAAATGGTAGTAATATTGTTGATATCCAACAATATGCGCATTTGTGAGTTCGATGTGAAGGTGAAGACTGTTATGGATTAAATTATAAGCAATTTTTCAAATCAAAAATGAATATTTGCGAATACTGTGGATATCATTTGAAAATGACCGGTTCAGATAGAATCGAACTTTTGATTGATCCGGGTACTTGGAATCCTATGGATGAAGACATGGTCTCTCTAGATCCCATTAAATTTAAGAAACCTTATAAAACTGGTATTGTGTCTAATCAAAGAAAGACAGGATTACTGGAGGCGGTTCAAACAGGAGCAGGTCAACTACATGGTATTCCTGTAGCAATCGGTATTATGGATTTTGAGTTTATGGGGGGTAGTATGGGATCCGTAGTGGGTGAGAAAATTACTCGATTGATCGAATATGCTACCAATCAACTTTTACCTCTTATTATAGTATGTGCGTCCGGAGGAGCGCGTATGCAAGAAGGAAGTTTGAGCTTAATGCAAATGGCTAAAATAACTTCTGCTTTATATGATTATCAAATCAATCAAAAGTTATTCTTTGTACCGATACTTACATCTCCTACTACTGGTGGGGTAACAGCTAGTTTTGGGATGTTGGGGGATATCATTATTGCCGAGCCAAATGCTTACCTTGCATTTGCGGGTAAAAGAGTAATTGAACAAACGTTGAATATCGAAGTGCCCGAAGGTGTACAATCGACTGAATTTTTATTCGAAAAGGGCGCATTTGATTCAGTCATACCGCGTATTCTTTTAAAGGGGATTTTAACTAACTTATTTCAGTTCCACGGTTTCTTTCCTTTGACTCAAAATGAAAAATAATGCAGACTCTAATTTTATAAATTTTAATTATACAAAAATAAAATTAGAACACGCAAGAGTAAATAAAGTAATAAGATAAAATCTAGTAAGAATAATCAAAAGATTTATTATCATAGACATGTTTCTTGTAGAAATAGAGGGCAAAATCAATCCAGTTATTTCGTTGTACATTCCTTATCTTAAATAAACAATCTTTATTATTTTTAGATTTTTTCCTTTTGATTCGTAATAAATCTTATTCATTTTTTTCTTTGATTATGGATTTTTTATATACTATACTTATTTCGTATACTCCATACATAATAGATATATCTATGTATATTTATATATTCATATCTGTTCATTTAGCTATACGTAGTATAATTTTTAAAATAGACTTAGTATATATACTAAGTCTATATGAGTTCTAGTGATTATAGACTATCTTTCTTACAATATAAGAAAAATATTAATAAATATACCAATCAACAAAAAATAACAGGTACAAATATGAAATTGAGGTACCCCATTTTATGATAAACTTCCCTTCCCTTTTTGTTCCTTTAGTAGGCCTAGTATTTCCGGCAGTTGCAATGGCTTCTTTATTTCTTCATGTTCAAAAAAACAAGATTTTTTAGATACGGGCCACAAGTCTCATATATATATATTTTTTTTTTATAAAGTTAAATTTATTTCTTTGGATTTGTTATTTTGTTCCATTTTTTAATTCCTTAAATAAAAAAGAAAAGGACTAATATTATATTAGCCTTAATAGGATAAGGGGGATTTAATATAACAACAAAAATATTAATAAATATACCAATCAACAAAAAATAACAGGTACAAATATGAAATTGAGGTACCCCATTTTATGATAAACGTTTATGTCTTTTTAGTGGGCCTTGTATTAATTGTAATGTCTGCTTTATTGGTTCATGTTCCAAAATTCATTAGTGGGGGATCAGAAAAACATGGTTGTCGTTCACAAGACGCATGGCTTGACATTGTACCGGGATCCCGAAAAACAATCAATTTCTTCTGGGCTTCTTTCACTCTTTTAGGTTCATTAGGGGTGTTATATATTTCCGTTTCCAGTTATTATGGTAGGCATTTTTTCTCTTTCATTTCGTCCGATTTTGTAGTTCCGTTTTTGCCACAAGGGGTCACGCTTACTTTCTATGGAATCGCAGGTCTCTTTCTAAGTTTACATTGGTGGCTTCTTATTTTTTGGAATGTGGGGAGTGGTTATAATTTTTTCGATAAAAAAAATCGAATGGTGTGTTTTTTTCGTTACGGATTTCCTGGAACATATCGTCGTATTTTTCTCCGAGTTCGTATGGAAGATATTCAGTCCCTCATACTACAAGCTAACCCTAACCCAGAACCTAGTAGTGGTGTCCTTTATATGCAAACCAGAGAACAGGGGACCATTCCCTTGACTCCTGTTGATGATTATTATGATAGGACTCCACGCAACGTTATACAAAAAGCTTGGGACTTGTCCAGATTCTTGAGTGTACCAATGGAAATCGTTCCATATTCTTGAGTCTACCAATGCAAATCGTTGTATCAAAATAATTTCGAAAAATAAATGCTTTCTCTAAGAAAGCGTTTATTTTTCGAAATTTTTCTATTTCATTTTTAATTCATAGCTTTTGAAACACTGTTTTTCTTCTTCGTTCAAATTGGCAGTGGATTCTTTCGTTTTCTTATTTGATTTCTGTATTCTTTTGTATTCTTTTTTTTCCAATTTAAAGGAAAAAAACTTCCAAATTACAAATAAAAAAAGCGAGAATAGATTCTCAATTGATATATTATAGGCTAGGCTATATTACTTCTATTTACTTGTAACAGAACTTACGCTTGATAGAAAGATTATTATTATCTATTATATATAGTTGACAAATGAAACTGAGACGAAAAATGGCAAAAAAGAAAGCATTCATTCCCCTTCTATGTCTTACATCTATAGTCTTTTTGCCCTGGTGCATCTCTTTTACATTTAAGAAAAATCTGGAATCTTGGATTACTAATTGGTGGAATACGAAACAATCCGAAATTTTCTTGAATATTATTCAAGAAAAAAGTCTTTTAAAGAAATTCATAGAGTTCGAGGAACTGTTCCTCTTAGATGAAATGCTAAAGGAATACCCGGAAACACATTTACAAAACCTTCGTCTCGAAATCTACAAAGAAACCATCCAATTGATCGAGACGAACAACCAAGACCGTATTCATACGATTTTGTATTTGTGTACAAATATAATATGTTTCCTTATTCTAAGTGGTTATTCTATTAAGGGTAATCAAGAACTCATTATTATTAACTCTTGGGTTCAAGAGTTTCTATATAATTTAAGTGACACAATAAAAGCTTTTTCTATTCTTTTATTAACTGATTTTTGTATAGGATTCCATTCGACTCGTGGTTGGGAACTAATGATTGGGTCTGTCTATAAAGATTTTGGATTTACTCAGAATGATCTAATTATATCTGGTCTTGTTTCCACTTTTCCAGTCATTTTAGATACCATTTTTAAATACTGGATTTTCCGTTATTTAAATCGCGTATCTCCGTCGCTTGTAGTTATTTATCATTCAATGAATGACTGAAAAAATGATCCACCGATCCTATTCTAAAATTTGTTTTTTGTCTATAAAAGCTAAACATTCAAAATTTAACTTATTCTTTTTCGTTCTACTCGTATTCTTCCTATATTCTAGGAAAATTATTTGAGGAAATAGCAGAATCATGGAGAGGGAACTGTGCCAGTAACCTACCTAATCTTATTGTAGAAATTTTCAGGATCAATGATTGGACCATGCAAACTAGAAATGCTTTTTCTTGGATAAAGAAAGAGATTACTCGATCCATTTCCGTATTGCTCATGATATATATAATAACTCGAGCACCCATTTCAAATGCATATCCCATTTTTGCCCAACAAGGTTATGAAAATCCGCGAGAAGCTACCGGCCGGATTGTATGTGCTAATTGCCATTTAGCTAATAAGCCCGTAGATATTGAGGTTCCACAAGCGGTACTTCCAAATACTGTATTTGAAGCAGTTGTTCGAATTCCTTATGATATGCAAGTGAAACAAGTTCTTGCTAATGGTAAAAAGGGGGCTTTGAATGTGGGCGCCGTTCTTATTTTACCAGAGGGTTTTGAATTGGCCCCTCCCGATCGTATTTCGCCAGAGATTAAAGAAAAGATAGGTAATTTGTCTTTTCAAAGCTATCGTCCCACAAAAAAAAATATTCTTGTGGTAGGCCCTGTTCCTGGGAAGAAATATAGTGAAATTACCTTTCCTATTCTTTCTCCAGATCCCGCTACTAAGAGAGATGTTCACTTCTTAAAATATCCTATATACGTAGGCGGGAACAGGGGAAGGGGTCAGATTTATCCTGACGGGAGCAAGAGTAATAATAATGTTTATAATGCTACAGCAACTGGTATAGTAAACAAAATTATACGAAAAGAAAAAGGTGGATACGAAATAACAATAGTGGATACATCGGATGGACGTGAAGTGATTGATATTATACCGCCAGGACCAGAACTTCTTGTTTCAGAAGGTGAATCTATCAAACTTGATCAACCATTAACGAGTAATCCTAATGTGGGTGGATTTGGTCAGGGGGATGCAGAAATAGTGCTTCAAGACCCGTTACGTGTCCAAGGTCTCTTGTTCTTCTTGGCATCTATTATTTTGGCACAAATCTTTTTGGTTCTTAAAAAGAAACAATTTGAGAAGGTTCAATTGTCTGAAATGAATTTTTAGGTATCTGGATTTATCAACATATTAAGCTAGTAAAAAGAACTCCATTTTTGTTGATAAAAAAAATTATGTAAAGACCGTCGGTTCTTTCTAGTTTTTTTCGACTAGATTTCAAAATTCCTTGTACCGTAGAACTAGTCAGTCATAGTATGTATATTGTGAAGAAGACTATTTTACTTTGGTTCTTGACTTTTTTTTTCAACTCCACAATTAATTCGAACCATATGATTATGTTGCTGTTTTCACATTTCAATGTCCTAGAATAGAAGTCTATTAATCCCTTTCTATTGTAATAGAATTAAATTCGACTCGATACTAAACCTAAATAAAAAAATAGGCAGAGAATATTAAGTAAAGTAGAAATGGGGAAAACGGGATTCTAGGATGGATAATTTGTCTTTCCCTAGAGTCCCATTCCTTATTGTTTATGTCGAAATTGATACGTAGTGAAGTAATGGACAAATAAAAAAGAGCGGAAATTTTATTCACCAAATATAACTTCCTTAATCCTTAATTAACTTAAAAAAAAATAATTAAATTATGATTCTACACTATTATAGACTAAAATAGATTTAGAGTAAGATTCCATTAGTATTCTATTAATCTAGTATCAAAAAGGTTAGGAATATTTGACCGCTATAAAATATATTATAATTAAAAATTTTTACAAAATAGAATAATGTACTCTTAGAATACATTATTCTATTATTGCGCCCCTCAGAAGAAGTAAATCAAGTGATTGCTTCTTTCTTTTACTTTTCTTTCAACCAGAGCCACGAACCATACAGCACTTTCCAAAAAAAAACCAACAGATAGTTTTACTAGACAATTCAGAATAATACAGACTAATAAGATGAAATTATGAATCACGAAGAATTCCACGCAATAAAGAACCGACCTTGGATTTCTCGGGGGACGTCGTACGTCGTAATTCTAATTGTAATTCAACCACACCCGGTTCTAATTGAACCGTAGCCGCAGAGATATATTTTTTGATAGTGTTCATTAAAAAAAAAAATCCTTATTCTTATGAGTTCTTTAATCATTTTGAATATTTCTTTAATTATTTTTTTGTATACCAAATACAGAATTATACAGAAAACCCCTTGGATTGTTCGGGGGAAGTTCGAATGCAACTTGAACTACTGCTGTAGATCCAGATATATATGTTTGGAGACTTAAGAGTGGTTTCCCAGCTGTCGCAATGTTAAGATCGCGTCCCTTAAAGTTATTCCCCCTTTTAAGGTATTTTTTTTTTTTTGATAACAATTAATTGTATTTTATTATAAAAATTTCTTTTTTTATTTGATTAAAAGAAAAAGGATCGACAGATATTATCCAGAAAAGAGGAGAACTCAACGGGACCCCCTCGAATTCATCAAAGAAAGAGTGGATCCCTGTTGAGTTCTTATGTTTTCATTTCGAAAACTAAATTCATCCGATTACTACAGGGATGATCCCAATCCGGAATATGAACCATAAAAGAAAATACCAACTAAACCAATTACGACAATACCAGTTACAGTACCTATTATCCAAAGAGGAATCCTTCCAGTAGTATCGGCCATTTATCCCACTTTCCTCCACATTTGATCAAGTAGTCAGTCCTACTAAAGACCTAAACAGTCATAGATAATTATGAAATGATATCCTTCCGAATGGTATAAGAGAATTCCTAATATATATATATTATTCTCTTTTCTTCTATTAATTGAAGAAATAATTTGAAAATAAAACAGCAAGTACAAAAATGAGTAATAAACCCCAGTATAGACTGGTACGATTCAATTCAACATTTTGTTCATTTGGGTTTGATTGTGTCGTAGCTCTATAATTCGGATTAGGTTTATCGTTGGATGAACTGCATTGCTGATATTGATCCCAAAAAAGAAACGGTGGGTACCGCTAGTCCGTGAACAGCCAACCATCGTACTGTAAAAATGGGATAGGTCCTATCTATAGTCATTGGAGCCTCCTAAAAAGATCTACTAAATTCATCGAGTTGTTCCAAAGAA